TAAAAGCATGTGACCACTTAAAATATTAGCAGCTAATCTTAATCCTAATGAAACATTTCTAGATAAGTATGAAATAAATTCAATTAAAACTAATAAAGGTAATAAAGCTAAAGGACAACCTGAAGGTACAAATAATGAGAAGAATTTTAACCCATGTCTTTGGAAACCTAATATTGTTGCACCTAAAACAACAGTAAAACTAATAGAGAATGTTAATATAAAGTGTGATGTAGATGCAAAACTATATGGTACTAAACCTATTAAATTATTTACTAAAATAAATATGAATAATACATACATTAATGGAAAAAACATTTGTCCTTTATTAGGATTAATTTGGTTTACTACTATACCATGTACTGTAGCATATATACTTTCTTGACTTATTGATCAGTTATTTGGTATTATTTTATTATTATTTGTAGCTAATAAGCTATATGTTAAAATTAAAAAGATACTAATTGATAAGTATAAACCTATATTAGTTAAAGATAAGTGTAAATTACCTAATAAATTAGCGTTAAGAGAAAATAAATCTCTTACTTCAAATTGGTCTAATGGACTTAATACAAAATCTAAATGACGCATATTATTGTTTATTTATAAGATATATATAAATATTAACTTATTATTTTCATTACCTAATGAAACTCTATTAAAATAGAGATATATATAATAATAAAAAATTATTATGTTTTAGTTATATATAATATAACTACTAATTTTTATAATTATAATTTATTTATGTAAATACGTGAAATAAAAGTACGTACAAATCTAGGTAATATGAATTTAGTAAATGTATATATTAATACTGTTAATATAACAAAAGTAAATACTACTTGATTTACAAAAAAGAATGGTACTAATTGTGGCATATATTTGTATTTTATCTATTATATGGATATTTTCTTAATATATATCTTGACTTTTTAAGATTATAAGGTAAAGTAAAAATAAGCCCTTAAGATGAATCGAACATCTATCAAAATATTAACAGTATCTCGCTCTACCATTGAGCTATAAAGGCTAAAATAATAATATTAATAATAATATTATTACAATTCTTACCCAAGGGTCGAACTTGGATCAAAATATTAGAAGTATTCTGCTCTGCCATTGAGCTAGTAAGAAGATAAATAAACATAATTATTGATTATAAAAATAAAAGTTATTAGAATAAATAAATTAATTATATTAATTTATATTATAAATTAAAGAAGAAACTGAGTAATGTAAACCATCTAATATAGGAGCAGGATATATACCAAATAATACTGTAAATACTACAAATACTAATAATAATATAAACTCTCTTCTAGTAACATCACCTATGTTTTCTACAAAATATACAGAATAAGAACCACCAAAAGCTATTCTATTATACATAAATATTGTATAAGCTGCAGATAATACAATAGAAGTACTAGCTAATATACCTAATATAGGCATTCTTTCAAATGCACCATATAATGACATAAATTCACCTATGAAATTAAAAGTTAAAGGTGTACCACTATTACCTAAACATAATATAAAGAATAATATAGAGAAAATAGGCATAATTTGAGCCATACCTCTATAATATGTAATTAATCTAGTAGAAGATCTATCATATAAAATACCTCCAACACAAATAAATAATGCTGGTGATACAAAACCGTGAGCTAAACCTAAAACTATAGCACCTTCTATACCTTGTATTGTATTACTAAATGCACCTATTAAATATACAGCTGCGTGAGATACAGAAGAGTAAGCAATTAATTCTTTAATATCTATTGTTCTTAATGTACTAAAACTAGCATAAATTATAGTTATTACACCTATTACATATATAATATATGTAAAGTTTAAAGAAGCTTTAGGTAATAAAGGTAACATTAATCTAAATATACCATATAAACTTAATTTTAAAACTATACCTGCTAATATAATACTACCAGATAATGGTGATTCAACGTGAGCTTTTAATAGTCAAGTATTTAAAAAAATTACTGGTGTTTTTACAGCAAAAGCTATAAATATACCATAAAATAAAAATAATTGAGTTATATAACTAAAGTTTGCTTTAGATAATGCATCAAAATCAGTAGTACCCATAATAGAAGACATAACTATTATAGATAATAACATAAACAATGAACCTAATAAAGTATATAAAAATAAATAGAAACTAGCTCTTACTTTATTACTTGAACCAAATAATCCTATTAATAAAAATAAAGGAGGTAATATACTTTCAAAAAAGATATAGAATAATAATACATCTAAAACTAAGAATACAGCTAATAATAATGTTTCTAATAATAACATAATTACTACAAATGATAATACATTTTGAGATTGTATTGAATTTCAATTAGATAAAATAGCTACAGGCATTATTATAGTTGTTAATAATATAAAATATATTGATAAACCATCTACACCTAAATATACATCAAAATAACTTACTTGGTAATGTTCTTCAATAAATTGAAATTGTTTACTACTAAAATCAAAAAGAATAAACATTATCAATGATACAATTAAATTTATTATTGTTGTAGTTAAGGCTATAGATTTTATCTTAATATTATTTACTATGCTTAAACCATAATTAGTCTCTATTGTTACAAGACTTATACCTATTAATGGAATTAATAATAATAATAAAGACATATTTAATTTTTAATATATATATACTTTCTGCTTAAAAAAACATTAATTTGTTTTTGTTACACTTTATATATGCTATAAAGCTTAAGTATATATTAGTTAATACTATATTATAATATATTATGATTTTTTTTATAATACATACATACATACTATATTGAAATATATAAATTACATAATAAATCTATGTATGATTATATAATTTTATATTATATATAAATTAGTTTACTAAAAGTAAGTAAAATAAATAATAAATTAAAGTATTAAGCTTGTAGGTAAAGCATCTAAACCAAATACAACACAAGGTATTAAAACAACATATGCTATAATTAAAGGTAATAATACAGTTCAACAAACTGACATTAATTGATCAAAACGAATTCTAGGGAAAGATGCTCTAACTCAAATAAACACAAATATTAATAAAGCAGTTTTAAAAGCTAAATTTAAAGGAGATGAAGAAATATTAACAAATATATCTTCTAATATAGAACTATTTATACCAAATATATTATATAATATATCTATTATAAATTCAACAGGTATAATACATAAATAACCACCAAAAAATAAAATACTATTTAAAACACAAATTAATATAATACTAGCATATTCAGCTAAGAAGAAAAATACAAATACACTAGCTGAATGTTCTGTCATAAAACCACTAACAAGTTCTGATTCAGCTTCAGCTAAATCAAAAGGAGCTCTATTAGTCTCTGCTATAGAACCTATAAAGAATATAATAAATAAAGGAAATAATGGTAATATGAAATCAACTATTCTTTGTGATTCTACAATAGTAATAATATTTAAATTACCTGTTAATAAGATAACTAATATAATTACAGAACTTAATATTAATTCATAACTAATTAACTGAGCTGTACTTCTTAATGAACCTAAAAAAGCATATTTAGAATTAGCAGATCAACCTGCTAATAATATACCATATGTAGCTAAAGATGAAACAGCTAACATATAAAGCATACCTAAACTATAATCAGATACAAAAATTCCACTATCAAATGGTACAACTAAATAACCTAATAAAGAAAAGATTAAAGTTATCATAGGTCCTATAAAAAATAATATAATATTAGCTTGTGTTGGAGCTACATATTCTTTTAATAATAGTTTTAAAGCATCAGCAAATGCTTGTAATAAACCATAATAACCTACTGCATTAGGTCCTAATCTTCTTTGCATAGAAGCCATAGTTTTACGTTCGGCTATAGTTACAAATGCAACTGAAAGTAAAGCAGGTACTATTAATAATAGCCCTTCAATAATTGAAATTATACTTATCATTTATTTATTTATTTATTATTTATTATAACAATATATATTAATAGAATATTTATATAAATATTAATTGTAATTAACAACCTGCAGTTTTTATTCTATATATATATAAATATTTAATAAATATACTCAATATTATATATTGAAATTTTTTATGTTTAATTTAGCTATAATATATAACTATCTAATAATTTAATTAAAAATATAGGTTAATATTATATATGTACTAATTGTATAAGATTTAAAATAATATACTTTAAATCGAAACATATATATCTAAGGAGTTCGGGGAACTCGAATCCCTTTATTTCGATTTGCAATCGAAACGCAGAACCTTCTACTCAAACTCCTATAATTTGTAAATATTAATTATATAAAATAGATAAAATAATATTATTATATATTAATTATTTTTTAGTAGCTAATTCTACTAAACTATTTTCTATAATACTTACTACAGGTACTATAATAAAGAAGTGTGCAAAGTATAATACAGTAGATATTTGTCCAACTTCAATAAATGGTGTTTCAACGTGTTTTGCACCTATTTGCATTAATACTAAGAAATTAGCTACAAATATAAAGAATGCAATTTTACTTAAAGGTCTAAATTGTACTCCTCTTAATTTAGATAAATCTGTTAAAGGCATTGCCATTAAAGCTAAAATAGCAGCAAACATAGCTATAACACCTAATAATTTATTAGGAATAGATCTTAATATAGCATAGAAAGGTAATAAATATCATTCTGGTACAATAGCAGGTGGAGTTTGCATAGGATTAGCCACAACATAATTTTCACTATCTCCTAATGCATTAGGCATAAAGAAAACAAATATAGATAATACTATAAAGAATAAGAATATAGTAACTAAATCTTTAAATAAAAAGTAAGGAGCGAAAGGTAATCTATCATAATTAGCTGATATACCTAAAGGATTACTTGATCCTACAACATCGTGGTAAGCTATTAAGTGCATTAATACTAATGCAGCTAATACAAAAGGTAATAAGAAGTGTAAAGCAAAAAATCTGTTTAATGTTGCATTATTAACTGAGAAACCACCTCATATAAATTCAACTATATCTTGACCTATTCAAGGTATAGCACTCATTAAGTTAGTAATAACAGTTGCTCCTCATAAACTCATTTGACCATATGGTAAAACGTAACCTAAGAAAGCTGTAGCCATCATTATTATAAGGATTACTGTACCTATAATTCATGTTAATGTTCTTGGTGATTTATATGATCCATAGTATAAACCTCTACCTATGTGTAGGTATACTAAAAAGAAGAAAGCTGAAGCTGTATTAGCGTGTAAATAACGTATTAATCAACCATTGTTAACATCTCTCATAATGTGTTCAACAGAATTAAATGCTTCAGCTACACTAGGTGTATAATGCATAGCTAATGTAACTCCTGTTACAATTTGTATTATTAAACATATAGCTAATAATGAACCAAAGTTTCATAAATAACTTATATTAGCTGGTGTTGGTGCGTCGATTAAGTAAGAATTTACTAATCTTAATAAAGGATGACTTTTAAGAATTCTCATATTTTTATTATATATTTATTATTATTGTTCTATTTTATGTTTTATTTTGTTATATTTTAATATAAATAAATAAATATAAATAAATATAAATATATTTATATTTATTTATATGGGTTTGTTCAATTAAAAACTGCTATGCAGCCGGAAAAGAAATTATAATTTCTATTCTTAATAAATATAATTTTGGATCTATATATATATTTAAATTATATATTTTTACTTTATTTTAATATATAATATTTATATTAATTTATGTTAATTAGTTTATTTAACTAAAGCTTTATTAAATATTACCAGGAATAAATAATATAATAGCTAATATATTAGATAAATGTAATGTTTCATTAGGCATAAACATAAATAAAAGTATAATTAATGTTAAAATAGAAATAGTTATAGATAAAGAACTAGATAAAGAAAATTTAGAATTGAAATATATTTTATTAACTACTTTATTTTTTTGTAAAACAAGAGCAGGTATTCTTAAATCTTTTAAACTACTAAAATAAGTATAAGAATGTCCATCAAAGAACATAGTTTTTACTATAAATAAATAATATACAGCACTTATAACACTAGTTAACACTCCTATAAGAGTTAAGAATATAAATCCTTCTTGTAAAGCAGCAGAGAATACCATCTGTTTAGCAAAGAATCCCATTAAAGGTGGAATACCAGCAAATGAGAATAAAGTAATAGTTAAACTTAAAGCTAAGAAACTATTAATATGGAAATATCCTTTAAGCTGACTTATAAGTTGTATAGGTGAATTATTTTTATCTATTAAATTATTATGATTAATATTTTTATCATTATAAGCATATAAGCTATAACCTATAGCTATTAATAAAATAAATGCATTTAAATTAGATAAACTATATTGAGCTAAATAAAAAATAAATGATTGTATAGATTCAACACTATTAATAGTTAAAGCTAATAACATAAAACCTAAATGAGATATAGTACTATAAGCAAATAATCTTTTAATTCTAAATTGTGTTAAACCTAATACAGTACCAATTACTAAAGATAATAATGAACTTATTAATAAACTAGTAGTTCAAGTATATTGTGAAGTAATATATATACTATTTGTATAATGAACTAATTGTAATAATAAAGTTAATATAGAAATTTTAGCTATAATAGCTACAAAAGTAGTAACTATAGTAGGTATACCATCATAAACATCAGGAGATCAGAAATGAAATGGTGCAGCTGATATTTTAAATAATAATCCTATAGTTATTAATAATAAGCAATAAGGTATATAAATAGTAATTTGTTGTTCATCTAATACACCTGCTAAATTATTTATAACATAAAAACTATCTAAATATGTTACACCTAAATTTGCATATATTAAAGCTATACCTAATAATATAAAACAAGATGCTAATCCACCTAATAAAAAATAAGTTAAACCAGCAGATGTTGCAGATTCAGAATTTCTATACATAGTACATAATAAATATAAACCATAACTTTGTAATTCTATAGATAAAAATATAGAAACCAAATCACTACTAGATATTAATAATAAACTACCTATTACAATAAATAATAACATTAATGTATATTCTAATATTGTATATTGTTCTCCTTTTTTAAAATTATATTAGATACAGCAATATTTTTAACAAATTGTAATTTTGTGAATAATAAATTAGATAAACTTAAATACTGACTAGATATAAGTTTTCTAGGATAAAAACCAGTTAAATTCAGTATTAATAATGTTATAATAAATATTAATATGTGAAATGTTTGTGTTATAGGTGATGTATAAAATAAACCACCGAACAACCCTATACCATTATCTAAATATGTTATAAATAAATTATTATAACATAAATAAATACAGTAAAATAATATTATAATACCTATTCTTGAATAAAGAATAGCTGTGTCACGTCTAAAAGACAATGCATTAGATAATATTAAACAGAAAATTGATGATAAAAGCATATCTGAATAAAAAATATAAATAAATTTAAATAAAATAATTAATAGATATAAATAAATATATCTATTAAAAAAAAAAGAATAAGTTATTATTAAATAAATAATAACTTATTAATAAATAAATGATAAATTATTTATTTAGTTGATGTTAAATTATTATTTAATAATGCAAATAAAGTAAATACAACTAATATAAATAAATTATTATCATTATAAGAGAAATATATTAATGATATGTAGAACATTAAACCTATTAATACATATAAAGCATAAGTAGTAATTACACCAGTACTTAATTTACCTAAACTATTACTTAAAGATAATAATCCTTTTTCTAAACCATAAGGTCCTAAGAATTCTACTGAACCTTTATCTAAACTCTTAGTAGTTTGACCACCTAATTTAAGAACACCTTCTACAATATATTTATTATAAAATAATTCTATATAAAATCTTTGATTAAAGAAACTAAATATATTATAACCAAATCTTGAGAATTTAAAGTTAATAAGTAATTTAGGTAAGAATTCAGAAAATAAAACAGAAATAATACTTAAAGAAACTGTAAATATAAATGGTAATAATTTAAATAATGTAGGTACAGCAAATTCAGTATCTAACATAATTTCATGACTAGGATGAATAAATAAACTATTATCTACAAAGAAACCAGTACCTAAACCTATGAAAATATCTTTAGTTAAATAACCAAAGAATATAGAGAAAATAGATAATATAATTAAAGGTAAAGTTAAGAAAATATCACCTTCATGAGCATGTTTATAACTAGATAATGGTCCATTAGGATTAGCTAAGAAAGTTAAATATAAAACCTTAGCTGAATAAAGTGTAGTAAACATAGCACCTATAGTAGCTACAAAATAAACTATAGTACCTGATAAGTAGAATTGACCATAAGAAGATTCTAAAATAAAATCTTTAGAATAGAATCCTGTCATGAAAGGTACAGCTACTAAACTTAATGAAGCTATTAACATTACTGAATATGTTAAAGGTAAGAACTCTCTTAAACCACCATATTTTCTAAAATCTTGGTTATCAGCTACTGCGTGTATAACTGATCCAGCACCTAAGAATAATAATGCTTTATAAAAGGCGTGGTTAACTAAGTGGAATAAAGCTAAATTATAACTTGATAAACCTATAGCTATAACCATCATACCTAATTGACTCATAGTAGAATAGGCAATAACTTTTTTAATATCTTGTTGGAATAATCCAATTAAAGAACTAAATACTGTAGTTATAGCACCTAATCATAAACATAAAACTAAAACAGTTGAACTATATTCAATTAAAGGTGAAGATCTCATTAATAAATAAACTCCAGCAGTAACCATAGTTGCTGCATGAATTAAAGCAGAAACAGGTGTAGGACCTTCCATAGCTTGAGGTAATCAAATATGTAAACCTACTTGAGAACTTTTAGCTGTTGCACCTATTAATAAACATATTCCTACTATTGTAATTATAGTTTCATTATAGTAAGGTGCTAATGCAAATACTGTACTATAATCTAGATTACCAAAAGATCATATTATTGTAAACATACCTACAGTTAATAAACAATCACCTACTCTATTAGTTAATAAAGCTGATAAAGAGCTTTGATTTGCTGCTATTCTAGTAAATCAGAAATTTACTAAAAGATATGAACAAACACCTACACCTTCTCAACCTACAAACATAATTAAATAATTATTTCCTGTTACTAATATAATCATCATAAAAGTGAATAAACTTAAGTAACTAAAAAATCTTTGATTATGTGGATCATGACTCATATAACTTATAGAATATATGTGTACTAAACTAGATACTATTAATACTGGTATTAACATTGATACAGTTAATGAATCAAATCTAAAGTTTCATAATACATATAGTGATTCTACATCTACTCATCTTGCTATATTTATTGTTACTGGTATATTATTAAAACCTACTTCAAAAAAAGCTATAATAGCTAAAAGTGTTGTAGTTATTACTGAACCACATGTTATTATATGTGATCCTGTTATACCAACTTTTCTACCAAAAAAACCTGATACTATTGAACCTAATAATGGTAAAATTATCAATGTTAAATACATTTATTTATATTGTATTGTTATACTACCTCTTAATCTATAATATGCTACTAATATCCCTAAACCTATTGCAGATTCAGCTCCTGCTATTGTTAAAATATATACAGCAAAAGTTTGTCCTAATATATCATCAAAACTAAGTGAACTGATTAATATTAAAAATGTTGCAGATAATAACATTATTTCTATAGAAATTAACATTAATATAATGTTTTTTCTATTTAATACAAATCCTAATATCCCTATGACAAATAAAAATATTGAAAAATTCATTATACTTATATAAAATTTTATTTGATTTATCTATACTACATATATAAATATAATTATTTTAAATATTAATTAATATTATATAAATATGTATAAGACTTGAACTTATATTTACGTGTCCGTAGCACGCTATTCTACCATTGAATTAACATATTTTTTCAAATATATAAGTTATTTATTTATTATAATATATGTATATTATTAATAGTAAATAACTTATTTTTTATTACATATTTTATAATATTTAACCTTCCATTTGTTCTCTTAATCATAATAAGAAATCTTTTATAGATACTGATTGTATAGCAATAGGCATAGAACTGTGTAAAATACCACATATTTCTGAACATTGTCCAAAGAAAGTTCCAGGACGGTTTATGTAAACAGAAGCTTGATTTAATCTACCTGGGTAAGCATCTGCTTTAATACCTAAAGAAGGGCAAGCATAAGAATGTATAACATCAGCAGCTGATATAACAATTCTAGTATGAGTTAATTCAGGTATAATAACTCTATTATCAACTTCTAACATTCTAAATTGACCTTCTTCTAAATCACTTTCTGGTACTATATATGAATCAAATTCTATAAATTCATCATCTTCATTTGTAAAATCAGGATATTGGTAACTTCAATATCATTGATGACCTTCAGCATAAACAACTAATGAAGGATCCATAACTTCATCCATTAAATATAATAATTTAAATGATGGAAATGCTATTAATATTAATATAAATGCTGGAGATATTGTTCAAATTAACTCTATTAAAGTACCATGATTCATATATTTATGTGCAATAGGTGATTTATTAGCTAAAAAATTTCTTATCATTGAAATCATCATTCATGTAACAGTAAATAATATAATAGCTAAATAAAACATTATATTATTATGTAATTCTTCAATACCTTCCATTTGAGGTGATGCACTATCTTGGAAAAATAAACCCCAAGGAGTTGGAGCATCTAATTGTAATTTAGAAATATAATTATGTAAAAACATTTTTATTCTTTTTATTGTAGTTATAATTTATCACACTAATTCATGTAAACTTTATGTAATCTTATATACATATACGAGTTAGACCGGTTTCGATCCGGCATCTATTTTCTTGACAAGAAAACCCTTTACCAATTAAGTTACTAACCCTATCTATATATATATATATTTTTTTTAATTTAATAATAAGTAAAATATTATTAATATATAATTTATAATTTACTTATATATTAAAGAATAACCATTTCAAGATTTTATATTAAAATTAAATACTTGTCTACTTTCTATTTTTAATGCATTTTTACCTAATTCAAAAGCAAAACCTAAAGTTAATACTAAAAAAATACTATCATTATTAATAAACCATAAATACCATTAGTGTAAGCACTAACAACATAAGGATATATTAATAAAATTTCTAAATCAAATAATAAAAATAATAAAGCAAATATAAAGAAAGAAATACTAAATTGTGTTCTATTTTGTCCTAAAAAAGAATGAAAACCACATTCAAATGCGCTATCTTTTTCTTGATAAGGATTATGTGGTGAAAGTATTAAATTAACTAATAACAATATTATACCTAATACTGGAATTAAAAATAAAAAAAAAGTTGTTGTTGTCATATTTAAAGATTTAAATTTTTATAAGAGATAAGTTTTATATTAATATTTTCTTATAAAGGTTTAAATTAAAATTAATTATAAAACTTATTATTAAATTAAATAAATATATATATATATAAGATTGACATTAATATATATAGCTATAATTAAGCTACATATAATAATAAAAAAGCCATCATTAAAGCAAACAATCCTGTTGCTTCTGCAAAAGCAAAACCTAATATTGCATATGAAAATAATTGTCCTCTTAAAGAAGGATTTCTTGCTACACCTAATATCAATGCACCAAAAACTATACCAATTCCTACACCTGCTCCTATTAATCCTGTTGTGGCCATACCTGTACCTATAATTTTAGCTGCTTGTAACATAGTTTTAAGTTAAATTATATTTACATATAGTTATTTTCAGTTAAATATTTTTTATAGCCTTTATTTAATTAATGTAGCTTAATATCTCTAATATATCAATAATAAGGCTTTGGAAGTTAAACCCACTATTTAAGTGAACTGGTTTAATATATCTAACATATCATTAATTTGTAGTTCAGTATCTATAGATTGAATATCTGCATCACTAATTTTAGGTATGATTTGTCTTTCTAATGTTAATACAGTTTCATGTTCAGCTATTAATCTATCTATATTCTCTAAACATTCTGTTAAATATTCATAAGCCATACGGTAATCAATATTATCTTTACCTGACATTTGAATAGAATAATTATTAAATGTAATACTATCAATACGCATTTGTCCACTATATATAACGTCACTAAATGATACACCGTTATTTAGTGGCTCCATACCAACATTAGTATCAACTACTGAGCTATTTTCTGATATTAATTCAGACATACCAACATTAGTATCAACTACTAAGCTATTTTCTGATATTAATTCAGACATATCATCATTAGTATCAACTACTGAGCTATTTTCTGATATTAATTCAGACATATCATCATCACTATCATTATCATTATCATTATCACTATCATTATCATTATCACTATCATTATCATTATCATTATCATTATCTGTTTTATTCCAACGTAAATGACAACCATATATAGTTTCTATTATTTCTTCAAGACTAATTTTTAGATTTGCCGTATATTCCTCTAATAAATCAGTAGTTACTTGTATTTCATCCATTAATCTAAATGTTTCAGCCTTTCTATTATGATAAGATTCTATAATATTAGGTAAATTTCTCATATGATTTTCTATTTCTGCTAAATTATTTTCTTCAATACTTTCTCTAATTGGAAAATTATAATCATTATAATTATCTAAAGTTGGATAATCATAATCATTAACATTCTCATTCTCATTCTCATTCTCAGTTTCATTCTCATTTTCAGTTACATTCTCATTGTCAGTTACATTCTCATTGTCAGTTACATTCTCATTATCAGTTACATTCTCATTCTCAGTTTCATGTGAGAATTTAGTTTTTTTGTTTAAAGTATTTTCCCCACTAGAACCTTGATCAGATGAAGTATCAGGTGATTTTCTTTTAACACGTATTTTTAAATCAGGACTATCTTGATTTAGATTTTTTAGAGTATCATCAATTATTTTTTTGTCTACGTTATCAGGTGTAGATCTCATATTTGGTATATTTAATTCATTAGTTTCTTTAGGCACTCTAGGTGATTTAGGACTTAATGACTTTGTATAAATATTTCTTTTAAAAATTAATAATGTAATATTACAGTTAAGATTATAATCTTTTTTTAATTTTTGGGGTTTAACCATAATTTTTATATATTTGTTTTTTTTTTTTAGTATGTTAAAGGTTTTGTAAAACCTATATCTATACTTCAAAGTTTAAAATAAAGTTTGATAAATAATATAATAAATATATTATTTTTTTATAATATTAAATTATAATAATTATTATAATTTAATATTTAAATTAATTACATAATGTAATTAAATGAAATTAAATAGTATATTCTAAAAGTCAACGTATGTGTCTTATTAGATATCTATAATATAATAAGAATGCTATTTTACCATTTTTAGTTATATAATATAATTAAAATGCTATCTTACCATTTTTAGTTATATAATTTCAAAAATAATATACTTATTTATTGTTAGGGTAGATACCTAGAATCGAACTAGGATGTATTACGCCACAAGTAAATATTCTACCATTTGAATTATATCTACCTAGATTAACTTATATATCTTAGATATATAAGACTATTAATATATACTAATTTTTATATATTAAATAAAAATAACATGTATATTTTAGTTTTAGTGTTTAAATTATATTTGTATTGTTATATAGAATTTAAATATTTTTTTTTTCTTTTTTTGATTACATACATCACATCTATATTGTTTTATATATAACTATAAAATTATTAATTTTAATGTTATTATTAAAAAATATAATTAAAAGAATATATCAAAATTATGATAATTCTATATTTTTTTTTTATTTCAAATATGTAATTATATAATAACTTATTTTAATTATTATAATATATGTATAAATATTAAGATTGTAAAGGTAAACTTGCAAAAGCATGAGGTTTAGGTGGACTAGTTAAACATCATTCTAAAGAACTATTATTTCTAGTAAAGTATACTTGGAAAGTATCACTAAATAATTGTGGAGTTAATCAAGGATATCTTGATACAGCTTTACCTTCTGTAAGTTGTTTATAAATAATAGTTAAGAAATATCATGTAGCTACAACACTAACAATAGAACCAATACTACTAATTAAATTTCAACCATAGAAAGCATCAGGGTAATCACTAATTCTTCTAGGCATACCTTGTAAACCTAAGAAATGTTGTGGAAAGAATGTTAAATTAACACCAACAAATAAAATTCAGAAATGAACTTTAGCAGCAAAATGGTCATAAGATAAACCTAATATTTTAGGTATTCAGAAATATCAACCACTAAATAATGCAAATACAGCACCCATAGATAAAACATAATGGAAGTGAGCAACAACATAGTAAGTATCGTGGAATGCTACATCAAGTGAAGCATTAGCTAATACAACACCACTTAACCCACCAATAGTGAATAATACAACAAATCCTAATGCAAAAAGCATAGGAGGTGTTAAATGTAAAGATCCACCATAACATGTAGCTAATCAACTAAATATTTTAATACCTGTAGGTACAGCAATAATTAAAGTAGCAGCTGTAAAATAAGCTCTAGTATCAACATCTAAACCAACAGTATACATGTGATGACTTCAAACTATAAATCCTAATACACCAATAGACATCATAGCGTAAACCATACCTAAGTAACCAAATACGTTTTTACTTGATGCTGCTGAAATAACTGTACTAATAATACCAAATCCTGGTATAATTAAAATATAAACTTCAGGGTGTCCAAAGAATCAGAATAAATGTTGGAATAAAATAGGATCACCACCACCAGCTACTTCAAAGAATGAAGTATTAAAATTTCTATCAGTTAAGATCATAGTAATACCACCAGCTAACACAGGTAATGATAATAATAATAACACAGCTGTAATAATAACAGCTCATCCAAATAAAGCTAATTTATGTAAACGTATACCAGGACTTCTCATATTTAATATAGTAGTTATAAAATTCATAGCACCTAACATACTACTAATACCACTTAAATGTAAACCAAAAATAGCTAAGTCTACACTAGGACCACTGTGAGATTGTATTCCTGATAACGGTGGATATAATGTTCAACCTGTACCAGCTCCATTTTCTATAGTAGCTGAGAATATAAATAAAAATAAACTAGGAACTAATAATCAGAAACTAATATTATTTAATCTAGGAAATGCCATATCTGGACCTCCTACTAATAATGGTAATAAGAAATTACCAAAACCTCCTATTAATGCAGGCATAACCATAAAGAAAATCATTAATATAGCATGTGCTGTAATTATACTATTATATAATTGATTATCTGATATATATTGTACTCCTGGACCAGATAATTCTAATCTAATTAAAACTGAAAATGCTGTTCCAACTAAACCTGAAAATAATGCAAACATTAAGTATAAAGTACCTATATCTTTTGCATTTGATGATAAAAATCATCTTTCTTGTCATTCTGTAGGTTGTTTAAAATCTAACATTGTACCTTCATGGGCTATATCTGATTCTGAACTAATATCTTTTGTTGAATAGTTACGTAAATTATTTATATTTTCTAAATTATAATTTTGTAAATTATTAACGACGGGCAAAATAAAATTATTATTAAATTGTTTTTTTAGTATGTTTAAAGTAAAATTTTGTAAAACCTATAGCTATACTTCAAAGTTTAAAATAAACTTTGATAAATAATATAATATATATATATTATTTTTTTTTTAATATTAAATTATAATAATTATTAATTAAATTTAATATTTAAATAAATTACATAATGTAATTAAATAAAATTAAATAGTATATTCTAAAAGTCAACGTATGTGTCTTATTAGACATCTATAATATAATAAGAATACTATATTACCATATTTTAATTTATATTAATATATACTATTTAATATTTAATATAGCTTTATTAAAGTCTAAAAGCCGGGAGAGAAATTCGAATTCTCATTCTTAATTCATGAAATTATTGTTCTACCTATTAAACTATCCTGGCTAAAATAAAATAGATAATATATAAAAAATAATATATAATAATTTGTCTTATGTTGGGGCGACTCGAACACCCAATAGTAAATACCAAAAATTTATGACTTACCGATTAGTCGACAACATAAACTATGTGTATATATATAAATATGGGTAACAAGACTTGAACTTGCAAAGTATAAAACTATTCCGTCCTAAGCGGAACCTGTTTACCAATTTCAGCATACCCATGTCTATTAATATAAGTAGCCAAGATAGCCAAGTTTGCTCGAGATAAGATTTGAACTTACAACCTAATCAGCTTCAATGATCCGCTCTACCAATTGAGCTTCTCAAGCGTTAATAATTAACAATATTAATAGTTATGGAGTTATCAGGACTCGATCCTGAAATAACGATATGCAAAATCGTCGTTTTACCAGTTAAACTATAACCCCTAATATATCCAAGAAACGATTCGAACGTTTACGGCTTGCGCCACTTAAGCTTAAGTTAAGACTGTCTACCAGTTCCAGCACTCGGATTAAATAAGACTAAAATGACTTGAACATTTACTCAAACCATCATGAGTGGTTCGCTTTAACCAATTAAGCTATAGTCTTTGGTAGCGAACTTAGGAGTTGCACCTAAATAATATGGACATGAGCCATATATGTTACTATTACATTAATTCGCTTTAAGAGATAGGTGATTTGAACACCTGACCTTTCGCGTGTAAAGCGACAGCTCTACCAACTGAGCTAATCTCTTTTTTTAACCCAAGGGAGATTTGAACTCCCGCACTAACAGTGAAAATGTTATGTCTTAACCATACTTGACCATTGGGTCTTTAAATTATATTTTAAAATATATTTAGCCTTATGCGAGTATCGAACTCACTTCTACCGATTACAAAACGGTTGCATTACTTTTATGCTAAAAAGGCTTTATTGTAATATATAAAAAAAATATTATAATGATATTAAATAATATTTAGTATACTTTTTTTTTAAATTAGTACTTTATATCTAAAAATGTTATCATTCTTACAACTAAAGCCTATTAATTGTAATTAAACAATTATGCTCGTAGTGTTCTACTACGTATAAAAGTATCATAAAGTTTGCTTCGCGTTTAGATGCTTTCAACACTTATCTTTAACTGATGTAGCTTTCCTGCCATGCCTATGTTGTCTGGTTACACTATAAATAGTGTAACAATACCTTAGTATAAGTATTAATTATCATTATAACATATGTTATAATATAAATCATAAACAACAGGTAAACCAGAGATCAATATACCCAACTCCTTTCGTACGAAGGGGCTATCTTTAATCTACTTTATGTTCCTCTAGAAGATAGAAACCATACTGTCTCACGACGTATTAAACCCAGCTCATGTAGCTCTTTAATCGACGAACAGTCGAACCCTTCATGATTTCTGCATGCATGAGGATGAGCTAAGCCGACATCGAGGTGCCAAACCGCGCACTCAATTTGTACTCTCTTGCGCAAATTAGCCTGTTCAATTTATGTTATCATAAAAGATTCAGCTAGAAGCCAAATATACTTTTATTTCCATTTTTCTCAAAACGGTTCAGACTATTTCATCATCTTTATTAATTAATATAAGGGAGGGAAAATTGTAAATAAAAAGAAAAGATAAATTAAGTACTACTTACTCAACCTTTAACACCAAAAGCTCCAACACGTGAAGTTGAGTTAATTACAGTATATTGTAAATTAGCTTTATCATTTCCTCTTAACATTGGTGTAGGATAACCTTTAAATGAAGAATAAACATTTTCTAAATTACCTTTATATTTAGTTCTACGTTGAGATCTAGAAGCTGAAAAACGTCTAGTTAATCTACCAGCAGCTTCTAATCTAACACCAGATACTCTTTTATATTTTAAATCACTTAAAATAATTTTTTTAAGGTATTTAGATTTAGTATTATCTTGTTGTAAAAAATTATCACTATTAAAAATATTTAAATTAAAAAATTTTTTAGATTTTTCTGCTAATTTAACATTTTTAATTTTTGCTTTTCTTATTAAAACTTTAAGATATCTTAAAACATTTCTTTTTTTTTTTAATTTTAATTCTAAAGGTTGAGTAAATATATTACTATTAAAATAAAAATATTTTAAATTAATTATATTAAATTCAACATTTTTATTAAAAATATTTTTTACTAAATTTATTAAACCTTGTAAATAAGTATTTTCAAATTTAGCTTTATTTATATAAAGCATTTGTTTATAATACATATAGAATTTTAATCTTTTAAAACTTTTTTTAATAAATCTTAAATAGTAAATATTTTGTGCTGTATTTACTTGAGTATTGTATTTAGGTAAAAGATTACTTAATAATATACTTTTTTGTTTATGTTTACACAAAATATTTAATCCTACATTTTTTATTAATTTTAATTTTCTAGCAAATTTAGCTTTTTTAAAATAATGTTAAATATCTTTTTTAAGTTTTAATAAGTAATTAAGTTTTTGTTTATTATAAACATATAATGTTATATTAACTTTATCATTAGTATGTTTAAATTCACCATCACTAATAAATATTCTATTTGTAGAAATTTTTCTAAATCTACGACGTAATCTATTTTTTCTTAATAAAGATTCTAGTTGTAAATTATATAAATTAAAGTATGCTTTAATTAATTTCATTACATATTTACTTTTAATAGGTATTAAATTAATAGCATTTTTATTATAAGCATATATACTACTTTTTCAATTTCTTACAGCAGGTATTATATCTCTATTATAAATAGCTATACTAGAATCATTTAATCCTTTTTTTTTTATGTAGTATTTAATTTTGATTTTATAATATTTAACATATTTATATATATATATATATATTAATATAATTAATAGAATTAATTATATAATATTAAAGCTTGGTAAACCAAGTCTAATACATTATTAAAAAATAATAATTATTATACAAATAGTGTTTTTAATTAATTAATAAAGATGTTGGGCGTTAAAAAAGGATTATTGTTAGCTATACTCACCTTTTAGTCGTTGAACGTCCTTATTTTAATTTATCTTAAAGATAAACACATGCTAAAATAAGTTTCGCTTCAAATACACTTAATTAATATAAGTTGTCTTTGAAATTTACCCAATATATTACCAATATTTTATAATATTGGAGGACTCACAGTTATAAATCCCTAGCGTAACTTTTTCTATAATCCAAGACCTTTCCTTAATGCATCTTGTGATCATATGCCCCGCTTACGCGACTGATAGACTTGTAGGTCAAACAGTAAAGCAAGATTTAGCCATTAAACTTTTAAAGTATTAATAAACATTATATTAATAAAGATAAATACTTTATTAATATAACAAATAAACTTTTAAATCTTTGAACTAAAAGTCCAGTAAAGTTTAAAATACATCTATTCACCGCATAGTTAAAATCTTACTTAAAATAAAAAATAATTGTGGAATTTAATCGAATAATAACTGTATAATTATAATAATAATTAGAACAAATTAAAATATTTGTATATAAATATACAAGTTTACAATATGAACTTTGGATATACCCAGGTACTTTTTGTGGGATCTGTGCCCCGCATAAACTGCCTTCTAATCATTAAGAGTATATATAAGGATTCGAATAAAGGTGTTTCATTATTATCTCAACAACTACCTTATACACTATAAATCATCCTAAAATTTCACTCTTATAATTAGTAACAGTAAAGCTGCATAGGGTCTTCTCGTCTATCTAGAGGTAAACAGTATCTGCACTGCTATTCCAATTTCACTGAGACAATCATCGAGACAGCTGTTGCATCGTTAAATCATTCATGCAGGACCGCATTTAACGGCCAAGGTATTTCGCTACCTTAGGACCCTCATAGGTAAGGCCGCCATTAATCGGGGTGTCCTTCAAAACCTCAGTTAATAATCAAGGTAGATCCGTTACCCAGCCGACATTGGGCAGACATCACACTCAATACTTTGATTTTTTATCTTTGCAGAGTGCTGTGTTTTTATTAAACAGTCGTACAACATTATTTCATGATTCCTCTTATTATTAATTTAATTTTTCATATTTAATTTCATACTTTATTATATGTTAAATTTAATAATAATGGTCCTCCTTATTCCAAAGGTACAGAGTCAATTTGCCGAGTTCCTTAATGATTGTTCTCTCAAACGCCTTTGTATTCTCTACTTGCTTACTTGAGTTAGTTTCTAGGTACGGTTATTTATTATTTTCCAGTATAATGTTATCTTTTCTATATATTATAATATTATTTCTAATAACGTTTAATAGATATAGATATATCTATATAAGAATCTTGATATACAATTCAAATATAGCCTATAAATACATATTAATAATCTAATGGTAATTAATTATTAATAATTATTATATTATATTATTATAATTATAGATAAAGACTATTATTTGGTTAAAATATATTTATTTTACTCATTCTATTATATTTGTAAATCACAATATAATAATAAGTATGTATTATATATTATAATTTACAATTTTATACCAATAAGTATGAGTATTAAATATTTTTCACTTCAAATAATAAAATAAACTTTTCCAGAACCTTTATTACTTATTAAAGGTTTTGGTATTATCTTATACAAAACGTCATCAAAATTATCTTTTGATTAATTTTTTTAGACACCGATTTTAGATGAAACCATAAGCTTCAGGCGAGGCTAAAAGCCTTTTTCGTTACTCATGTCAGCATTCTCTCTTGGATTTAACAGATGCTAGATCTTTAATATTTTAAGAAAAATATTAATATTTTGTTTAATCCAATGTTCCGCTACCCCACAAAATATTAAGCTATAACGCTTTAATTTTTATTTGTGTACAAGGTTTCGGTATATTATTTAGATCCGTTAAATTTTCGGCGTTTTTTCCTAATTTATTAATCAGTGCTCTGTTACGAGGTCTTCAAAAAATGGCCGCTTCTAAGCCTATTTCCTGATTGTTTTAAAAAAAAACATCCTTAATTTCACTTAACAATAATTTTGGAACCTTAACTCTTGTTCTGGGCTGTTTCCCTTTAGACATACAACCTTATCGCACTATGTCCGATTATTTAACATTCATCTTTGCCCTTCCGAGTGCAAATACTCTCCGGTAAAGTCACTACAACCCCCCGATGTTGACAAATATATTAAATATTGTCCGAGATCACAGTTCTGTACCTGCTAAGATGTTAATTAAATTACCTACTTACATAGGTTTCGCGGAAAACCAGCTATACTAGTCAGTTTTGTCTTTCACTAACTTACCACAGTTCATCGGATATCTTTACAACGATAACCCGTTCGGGCTTTTATAACCCTGACCATGGTAAGATCACTAGCCTTCGGGTCTAATTCTAGATACTAATTCATTTTTTCATAATTGGTTTATCTACGTATCTATCTCCTAATTTTATTAATAAATTTACATATCTATATTGTTATCATCTATTGTAAATGATAATATTCTAAATGTGTAAATGCTTATAAAAGAGATGTTACTTGCATCTAAAATTAACTTGCTGACCCATTATGCAAAAGGTACGCTCTTATTATTTATTTAAATTTTAACTTGAGCTGCTTATAAAACTACTATTTCAGGGTATTTCCCTCACGGTACTGTTACTCTATCGCTTATATATTTTTTTTAGCCTTAGAGGAAGGTTCCCCTATTTTTCAACAGATTTTTTTCCGTTATACTTAAATATACCATTTAATATATTTACTATAAATAATTACTAACATTAATTTTAGTAATTATTTATTAAGGCTTTTGCTATTCAGAAGACACCAAATAACAATCTCGTTTGATTTCTTTTACTAAAGTTACTAAGATATTTCAATTCACTTTGTCTTATAATTAGATTTCTCTATGATTTCTAGTTTATATTTTTCTAGATCAATATCTTGAAATATATAGCTAACCATCCATAATAGTTTCTTTATATACTTGTCTTGATTTCTCAAGATGTATATGATACATATCATCTATATTGGTATATATAATTATACCTATATTAATTATCAGGTTATTATGATTCGAACATAAACAATCTCCAACCCAAATGAAGCGACCAACCACCGGACACTAACCTGTAAAACCTATAATGTATTTACATTAATTTAATTTGTATTATATATATTTTAACATGTTAACATATTATTATATATAATATTATTAAATTAATTTTTTTTTATACTATAAGTATCAGAGAGTATATGATTCGAACATATGAAAGTTTATACCTTTAGCTAGACTCAAGCTAGCCGCCTTAAACCACTCAGCCAACTCTCTTTTTTTTTTTGATTCTTCAGTGACTCGAACACTGAACATATCCTTATCAAGAATACACTTTACCGGTTAAGTTAAAGAACCTATAATATATTCAAGAGCACTTAGATTTGAACTAAGAAATATAAGGTTGAAGCTTACAGTTTTACCTATTAAACTATGCTCTTCGGAAAAGAGATGAATCGAACATCTAAGTGTCAAAACACAATATTTAGCAAATATCTTACCCTACCAATAGCAACTTTTCCTTTAATTTATATATATATACGAGTTAGACCGGTTTCGATCCGGCATCTATTTTCTCGACAAGAAAACCCTTTACCAATTAAGTTACTAACCCTATTTATATATATATGGCTAGCTGAATTCGAATCAGCACACTTTACTTGGAAGGTAAACAGTCTACCATTAACTTATAGCCATTATATCAATTTGTATATAAAAATTATTTACTTATTATGACTAGCTGAATTCGAATCAGCACATCTTATATGGTAAATAAGCAGTCTACCATTAACTTATAGTCATTTTCGTAATTATAATTCAGATTATAATAATCTATTAAGACCTATGGGATTTGAACCCATATTATAATGATTAAAAGTCACATGTTTTACCATTAAACTAAAGTCTCTAAAAGATAAATATTTATAATAATCATCTTTACATATAATTTACAATTATTATTTAATTTAATAAATATATAATTTATGTTATAAAATAACAGGTCTATACAGACCTTAAATTTTTAAAATTTAAAGCAAATATATTTATAAACATATTTATATCTAATAACCTCAGTAATATACAGAAATATATAAGAATAATCATACTACGTCTACAAAATGTCAGTATAATATACCTGATTCGTAACCAAGATGATGGTGATCTGTTAAATGGTATGCAGCTAAACGTCATAATCCTACAGCTAAGAAAGCTGTTCCAATAATAACGTGTAAACCGTGGAAACCAGTACCAAAGTAGAAACATGAACCATAAACACTATCAGAAATAGTGAAAGAAGATACTGAATATTCAACACCTTGGAAGAAAGTAAATATTACAGCTAATATAATTGTTACAACTGTACCATATAAAGCACCTTTTCTATTACCTTGTATTAAAGAATGGTGAGCATATGTAATTGTCACACCTGAAGATAATAATAATATAGTATTTAATAATGGTAATTCAAATGGATTAACAGCTTGTATACCTAATGGAGGTCATTGTGCACCTAATTCAACACTAGGTGATATTGCACTATGAAAGAATGCTCAGAATATAGCTAAAAAGAAGAAAACTTCAGATATAATAAATAAACCTACACCTAAGTTTAATCCTTTTTGTACAGCATTAGTATGATTACCTAAATAAGTTCCTTCTGAAATTACATCTCTAAATCATAAAGCCATAACGTAAATAACGTTAAATACAGCTAAAGCTACTAAATATTGGAATCCTTGGAATCCGTGCATAAATAAAACTGTAGCTGTTGTTAATATAAATAATGACAAACTAGTAAATAATGGTCAAGGTGACGGAGATACTAAATGAAAAGGATGATTTTGAAAATTACTTTTTGATTTATATATCATATTTTAATTTTATAATTAATTGTTTAAGCTTTATCTATCTATTTTTGTTTTATTGTGATAACTATAGCACCTACCATACCTAATAATAGAATAATAGAAGTAACAATTAATCACATAGAATAACTAGTATACATAATATTACCTATACTAGCAATATGTGTAGGTTCTATTAATGAATTATCTCAACCTTTACTACTTGCATAACCAATTTGTTGTTTTAAATCAACTAGATTAAATAATTCATTATCTAATTGTACATTATATACATCAGAATATGAATTAGATAAATAAGAAACAATACTATTTTCTGTGAAATTTATAGGTAATACCTGTGCTATTATATAATAAAAAAGAATAATAGTTAAACTAGCTAAAGGTAAATCATTATTAGTATCATTAAATAATTCAGAAACTCTAATATTTATTAACATTAAAATAAATAAAAATAAAATAGAAACAGCACCTACATAAACTAATATATAAGCTAATCCTATAAAATTATATCCTACTAAAATTAATAAACCTGCAACATTAACAAATAAACCTATTAAAAATAAAACAGATACTACAGGATTTCTACTACTTATAGTAAGTATACCTAATAAAATAGATACTAAATAAATAATATCTACAAATTCTATTCTAAATCCATTAGTAATAGAATCATTTAATAAAAATATATTATTCATAATAAAAAAAACTAAATCTATTAACATATTATACAAATAATAATAAATGTTTAGATAGGATTAGATTAAGATCTAATTAGGGAGAAAAGGAATCGAACCTTCGATAGCTTATAGCTATTGAGTTTACAGCTCAACCCGTGAACCAACTTACGGGACCTCCCTATTTCATATATATATTTAATCTTTTATTGGATTTGAACCAATTTGTTATATACCTATATTTGATTTGATAATATATATACTATTATTTTTTTTTAAATTTTATACTCCCCGTGCAATTTCCATTACACGAACCTTATTTCGACTTAACACCAATCAAAGTTTTGCATACGAAAACTATCCTGCATATTTATATATCATAAATATATATAACTTTACACAGAAAAAATCAAACTTACTGCATCTTCTTTTTTCAGCGCCTGACGAGTGGTTAGTACCTAACTAAGATAAAATTCACCGTGACGTTGGTGATTCACGATTACTAGTAATTCCTTTTTCATGTAGTCGAGTTACAGACTACAATCCATATTATTTCCTTTTTTGGGGATTAGCTCCATTTCACAATATCGCATCCCGTTGTAAAGGCGTATGTGGCACGTCTATAGCCCACAGCATTAAGGCCATAATGACTTGTCTTAATCCCTATTATCTGGTCCGATGTAGTAGCGAACCACTTTATATAAATAAATAAAGTGAGGGTTTTCGTTAATTAAAGGAATTAACCAAATCTCACGACATTAACTAAAGACAGCCATGCAGCGCTTGTAACAATTTTTTATAATATGCTATACAAGCTGTGGTAAGGTTTTTCGCGGATCATCGAATTAAATAACATACTTCACTACTGGTTTTAGAAACGGTCTAATGATTTCAGTTTATATGTTGCCATAGTACTCTTGAGGTGGAATGCTTACACTTTCGTTTATACATTAAAATTATATCTAATGTATGACATTCATCATTGTCTGCTTGGACTATTAGGGTATCTAATCCTGTTTGCTACCCAAGCCTTCGTCTCTCAACGTCAGTTATTACATAGAAGGACGCCTTCGCCGTTGACAGTCCTCCTGGTATCATCAAATTTTATCTCTACTCCAGAAATTCTTCCTTCTCTCATATAACTCTAGTAAAAAAGTACTCGTTTAGAGTTTAATTTACCGTCTACTTACCCTTTAAACCCAATAAAGATAACTAACACTAGCCTCCTACGTATTACCGCGACTGCTGGCACGTAGTTTGGTCAAGACTTATAAATAGATTATGTCATTATATACAATCTATTTAGAATTTTATGCGAGTTAATCGCGAATGTAACCATACAAGTTACATAGACATTCTTCCAAGTTACTGGTTCAGCCTTTCGGCCATTGACCAATATTCCTCACTGCTGTACATAAAAGCATTGGGTTTTTTTCAGACCCAATGTGGTCGATCAACTTTCCAGTTACGACTACGGTTTATTGCTAGAAAAGTCATTACCTTTCCTACTACTCACCGAGATAAAAATTATCATCTTAAAGCGGTAATATTAACCTTTGGTTATAAGGGATTTTTTCCCTTACTTTAAGGTAGCCAATTTATCTTTTACTCACCTGTACACCACTACTACTTAATTTAAATATTAGATAATAATTAAACTAATTAGTCGTTCGATTAGCATGTGTCAAGTACTTGGACAGTGTTCAGTTAGAGCCATCATCAAACTCTCTATTTTATTTTTGATGCATACATCACATCTATATTGTTTTATATATAACTATAAAATTATTAATTTTAATGTTATTATTTAAAGATATAATTAAGCCAGTTTCTGTTTAATTTTAATAATTCTAAATAAAAACTTAACATAGGATTCTTGTTCGCTATTATTTTATTATTACTTTTTAGTATTTTATAATAATATTAGTTTCTGTTAATATCCTTATATTTTTATAATTATTGAATAAATATATTCAAGTGTATATGCCTAATAAGTATTGGACTTTCCTATTTTCATAAAATTTTTATATCTTTAAAAAATTATTATTATTATAATAATATAAAATATATATATTTATATAATATATAAATATATATATTTAAAATATACTAGGGTATTAATGTAAGTCTAAACCATCTTTAATATATGAACATGCTAAAACTACAAAAACTTGAGCTTGAATAAATGCTATAGCTAATTCTAAACCAGAGAATGCAATAATAAATGCTAAAGGTATTAAACCTAATATAAAGAATATTATACCACTAGTCATAATATTAT